CGTCATTTCAATCAAGTCAAGAAAAAAAACCAAACCTATGGGATGGAGATAAACAGATCCGTTTATCTACGATCAAATTATATTTGTTCAATACACTGTTGTCAATATCACTATGAATGTTGAAGATGAATCGTGAGAAAAGAATATAAAAAATACAATGGCAATGGCGAAAACAAAAAGAGTTAATTGATTAGTTTAATGAAAATCCAAATAATGAGAATCCAAATTAAAATGAAATTCAATATATTATATATAAATATATAAAATTGAATAGATAAATAATTAGATAAATAGAAAGAATTTAGAAATACTTGAAATAAATCTAAAAGCAAAAGGACTTGTACTGGATGTGCACTACATATACAAATAGATCAAAAAAAGGTGTAGGTGAAAAAAAAAATTAACGAAAAAAAAAATAGGAAGAAAGCTTGGGCTTATTCAATCAAGCAATATAAATAAAATACACAAGCTTAATGCCTTGTTTTGTTATTTGTTAATAGATTTCCAATGAAAAATACCCCAGTTGCAAGTACTGTAAATTTTTTATATTTCTAGATTCAATTATCAATTCTTACTTGATCTTTTTTATATACATCTTATATCAATAAAATTCTAGCAATAAAATCGATTTTTGTACTTATACGTATAGAACATGATATTCTATAGTAGCAACATTAAATAGGAATAATAATAATAAATAGGTATGAATAGAGAACCAAAAAAGAGGGGAAGAGTAAAGAAAAAAACTATATAGGAGTCTTCTACACCCCCTTTTTGGTTCTATTACTTAATAGAATTTCGTTTGATTAAGACTAAGCTGCGTAAAAACCCCCGCCTTCTTTGAAATATCATGAACAGTTCCTGTAGGTTGAGCACCCTTGTCAAGGAAATATAGAATAGCAGAAACGTTTAAATGGGTTTGATTATTTATCGGATCATAAAAACCCACTTTCCGAAGATCTCTTCCTTCTCTTCGGGATCGAACATCAATTGCAACGATTCGATAAACGGCTCATTGGGATAGATATAAATGAACAATACCCCCCCTAGAAACGTATAAGAGGTTTTCTCCTCGTACGTCTCGAGAAAAAATGATTCGAAATTATTATGTATCGAATTAGAATGTCAAATATCAAATAGATATATAAAATCATCAAATCAATTTCCAGAGATTTAAGTCCTTCTTTTTTTCTTCTTTTTCGAAAAAGAAGAAAAAAAGAGCATTCATATTCTCATAACTCAAGTTGGATAACTTTCAAATAGCCTACAGCCTTAGGCATTTATTTCATTTTTTGAGCCGTCTCTAACCCCTTTGTTGTTTGTCTCCTTTCGAATCTATTTTTGGAGTCTCGATTCTGATCTAATTCTTGAGACAATTGAAAAGTTATTTCCTTGTTCCAGGATCCTTTATCTTTGCCTTGAATCCCTGGGTTTAGACATTACTTCGGTGATCTTTAATCTTTTAAAAAATGGAAGCAACAAACCCCTTTTTGTGATTTCTTTCTATGAAAGAATCATATGAACAATTGATTCCTGCATGATACACTTTTGATCGAAATAGTTTTACCAATTCAAAAAGATTTTCTTTTTGCATTAAAAAATTGTTCGAATCGGATCCTTTCGATTTCTATATCAAAAATATACTTACGAAGTTTGTTCCAACGTATTGATTGGTATTAACCCTAGACCCTTGCCCCTGAGAAATGAATAAATACTTTCTACTCGAGCTCCATCATGTACTATTTATATTACAACCCAACAAAAAAGCGAGGGTTGTAGTAGAACCGAACAAAGGATGTCGAGCCAGGAGCCGATTCATTCCTAGATAATATAAAATAGAAAATGGTGGATGGAAAAAAAAATCCACAGCTGATCATGTCCTTCAAGTCGCACGTTGCTTTCTACCACATCGTTTCAAACGAAGTTTTACCATAACATTTCTCTAGTTTCGAACCAGTATGTAATTGATTCAATTATGGAATCATGAATAGTCATTGCGTCGGTCAATACACAGTACTTTTGATTTATATATAAAAGGAATAAGTAATTTAAGCCTCAATTAGGAAGAACAAAGGCTCAATTCAACTTAACCCTCTATTTTTTATTGTTTTACTGTATGACTGCAATAGTTTTTTTATTTCTAAATAACAAGAATCAAAAAAATTGGAATCTGCGTTGCATCTTCAAATGATTCGATAGAATAGATTCAACAATCTTACACGTCTTCGAGTCCCAAGGACCCGTAAAAAAACATTCAAATTATTTAAAAAAATTTCCTACCCCGACATCACAATTTCAATAAAGTTTTACTAAAGATTATATTTGATCATCATAAGAGAGATAAATCCATATCGAGGATTTCCGTATCTATCAGATTAGACTGAACAATTTTCATTGGAAGGAATTATTGATATTCGATGTTAAATATTTAAGAGTAAGGTAAGGGCTCATAAATCCTTTTCAAAAAAAGCGAAAGAACGCTATCAATGAAATAGAGAGATAGCAATCCATACATAGAAAGATTTCCTCAATTTATGCGTAGTTTCTTTTGGTTGAACTTAAGGTTGACTAATCTTTCCCTAAAATTGAAAATGAAAATAAAGAATAAAGTAAATAAGATGTATGAATCATCCCCGTCTCAATTGTTATTACATAGATTTAAATTATTCATTAGAGACAAATACAAAATACCTAAAAATCAAAATTAAGGGTTAAAGAAAATCTATTAACCATTAAATAGGGAACTTGATTATTTGGTAATGAAATTGGAACAGATATAGATATTCAAATTGATACCTTCCATCGCTCATTAACTCTTATCTACCCTCACTCTCAATTTATTCCGGGGGGATAATGAATCATAAATAAAAAGGATCCTTTTTTCTGGGATGCTAGACTATTTTGTCTAAAATACAAAGCCAAAAAGATTCAGATTAAGTCATTAATTAGTCTTAAGAGACTTAATCCCATTGATTGAATTCAATCAGTAACAATAATACCCTCTTGTTTAGAATTCAGAAATAAAAGGAGAATAATTGAGCTGTCTTATTAAAAAAAGATCAGGAATATAGAGGCTTTCACATTTCGATTTAGAATGTATCCTTGAAAAATCAACTAGATATGGCACGTAAGACTTTTCTAAGCAACTAACTTAAATACGAAAGTGAAAAGGGAAGGCATAAACTAAAAGGCTCATCAGACTTTTTTTGACTTCAACCTCTTGGGATCTATGTTCCTATCTTACCTGGATCAAAAATAGATTCTGTTATGTTTTCGTATTATTCGAACTCGATTCCATTTTTGAAAAAAGAGCAAGATTCAGAGAAAAAATTTTTAAAATTAGAAGCAAGAAATAAATTTTATCAAAACCAAAATTAGACTCTTAAATAGTACATAAGTAAATAAAACCAAAAACAAAAAGAGAATTTTGATCCTGATATCTGATATATATTAGAGTCCACTCTGGGACGGAAGGATTCGAACCTCCGAATAGCGGGACCAAAACCCGTTGCCTTACCACTTGGCCACGCCCCATTTCAATTTCTATTCAATACTAATAAACAGTAATATTGATATTAGTTGTTCGTCAATTCCAGTGAAAATCCCTACGGAATAAATTCGATTCTTGTTTTAGTATTAGGGTTTTGACACATGTAGCTGTCGAATTAAACTCAATTTATTGATCATTTTATAGAATTCAATTAAGATATTGTATGAAAGTATGATTTCTTCTATTCTCTTGTGAGAATAGAAGGATTTTTGTTTTGATTGGTTCGGTTCAAAGAAGTATTTTTTTGTCTACCTGACTTCCTTTTCTTAATTTTTAACTTCTATCAATAACATATTAATAACTCAATCAAAATACAACTATCTCCAAGAAAAAAATAAAAATGTTTGTTATGCCTAATATCTTTAGTTTGATTTATATCTGTTTTAATTCTGCCCTTTATTCCAGTAGTTTTTTATTCGCCAAATTGCCCGAGGCCTACGCTTTTTTGAATCCAATTGTAGATGTTATGCCAGTAATACCTCTTTTCTTTTTTCTCTTAGCCTTTGTTTGGCAAGCTGCTGTAAGTTTTCGATGAGATCTTTAATACTATCCTAGAAAAATTCATAATTTATTCGAGTTCGAGAAAAAAAATTTTACCAATTGATAAGATCAGATAAGTCTTACAATATGAATGAACTCTCAATTCAAACGGTGAAATTCTTGAGTAGCCACGATAAATTTTGATCCCGCGATTTCCCGATTCTTACTTTTTTTTTTCACTGAAACACCCTATCTCGAGTCCGCCACAATATCGAATTCTAATTGTGTGAATTTCTGAAAACTCTTTTCTATTTCTCGAAATTCGAAAACCGTTTCATTTCTTGGTGCCAAACTAGGACCCATAGTTCATAGTATAAAAATAGAGAATCTATTTTCTTTTTCCCAGAAAAACAGATTTGGAGATTGTGTAATGCTTACTCTCAAACTCTTTGTTTACACCGTAGTGATATTCTTTGTTTCTCTCTTCATCTTCGGATTCCTATCTAATGATCCAGGACGTAATCCTAGACGTGAAGAATAAAAAATAAGAAGGTTTTCCTTGCTTTATTCGCTTCTTAGAAATGCTCTTAGGATTTTTTTCTATTCCACATCTTTAACTATAACTATTAAAAAAAAAACAAAAAGGTTCACTAAATTCAAATTTGAAAGATACCAAGCCATTGCCGGAAACGGAAAGAGAGGGATTCGAACCCTCGGTACGAATAACCCGTACAACGGATTAGCAATCCGACGCTTTAATCCACTCAGCCATCTCTCCTAATTGAACAAAAGACAAATTACTATGTTACATTACACAAAAAAAAATAATGTTTAAAAAAAGCCCTTCTTTACTTTATTTATTATATTTATATAAATTTCTTATATAAATTATAAGATAGCTTATAGAGATTCGTTTTTGATTCGATTTTGTATTATATAGATAGATACAACTTTTATCAGCAATTCCATT